TTTTCTTCGAAAATTGGTAAAAGTCTTCTTAAAAAATGCTATAGGAATCAGCTTGAGATTTTTTTTTTTTTTTTTTTTTTTTTATTGTAAAGATTTTGTTAAATTTAAGTAAAAATTTATTTATTCAATTTATATTTAATAATTATATTTAGTATCCATGAATTTATATTATTAAGATAGTATATGCAAATAATTTCTTTTAGCCTATATATATATATATATAAATCTATATATATATATACATAATTTATATATATATTAAAATATGTACAAATATATATTCATTTAATAATATATAAATGATTTATATAATATACCAATTAATATATCTCATACATATCTATAATATTTAAAATCATATACCCATTTTTAACTAATAATTAGATAAAACTTTATTAATAAAGATTTAACTAATTAAGAGCCTTAATTGAATTGAAATTTTTTTTTTAGATCTAAATTAATAGCCATCTAACAATTAATTAAACATTTATATATTAATAGATATTTAACAATCTTATTAGTATATAGACTAAAAATAAATTTCTGCACGCTACAAGTAAAAAATGAGTACCTAAAATTAAATGGATTTTATATTAAAAAAAAAAAAAAAAATCAAGGAAAAACTCTACTAAAATAAATTATTTAAAAAAAAATATTATTAAATTATTACTTTATAAAATTATTTATTATAAATGAAATAATAAAAATAAATAAATTATCAATTTCGGCATTCGAACCCAAAATTTTTTGAAAAAAAAAATTACGACTGAAATTAACCTATTTTTTTTTTGCTTAATTTTGACCTACTATACGACTTAGAAAAGTTAAAGGATTTTTGTAAATTAGTTTAACTTGAATAATAATATATAGTAAATCTCTTATATAATTTAATATAAATTTTATAAAGAAAATTAACTTATAAGAATATTTAGATATTATGGTTATTTTAATTTAATTAAAGTTATTGAATTGAATTTTCCTTGATTTTTTTTTTTAAAAAAAATTAATAAATAAAAACTAAATTAAAATTATTATAATTGAATTTAATTAAAAAGATTAATTTTATTCTTTGTTTTTAATATTCCTATAAATATCAATAGGGGTGATATTTTCAAAAGCTTGTTAGTGAGTTAGTACCAATTTATAATTATTTAAATAATACTTATTTAGGTATTTGATTAATGAGATTTTATTCTTAAAAAATTATTTTATACTTATAGTGTGAATTCATTTTTTTTCGAAAATTGGTAAAAGTCTTCTTAAAAAATGCTATAGGAATCAGCTTGAGATTTTTTTTTCGAAAATTGGTAAAAGTCTTCTTAAAAAATGCTATAGGAATCAGCTTGAGATTTTTCTTCGAAAATTGGTAAAAGTCTTCTTAAAAAATGCTATAGGAATCAGCTTGAGATTTTTCTTCGAAAATTGGTAAAAGTCTTCTTAAAAAATGCTATAGGAATCAGTTTGAGATTTTTTAAAATACTAATTAGTTTTATTTAGTGGGAGTTTATATGTAATTAATTTTTATTTAATAGTTTTAATATGAGTATAAAGTTTTATTTTGGCTTAAAAATTTATTATTAGTTTAATTTATATGTAAATTTTTGTGTGAGTTTTTATTTATTTTAATAATAAATAATTTTTTTACAGTCGCAGTAATTAGTATTATTAATTAAAGAAATTTAGAAATAGTAATATTAAAGAGTATTGGCTAAATTTGTGCCAGCAGCCGCGGTTATACGAATAATGCAAATAAATTTTTTTAGGAAGAGTTAAATTGGTTATTGTAAAATAAAAATAAATTTATTAGGTGAAATTTTAAATTTATATATTTTTTAATTGAATTTATTGAATCTTGGAAATTTTATTAATAAACTAGGATTAGATACCCTATTATTTGAAATGCAGTAAAAACTCCTAAGGTAGTAGTAGTTATGTTCTTGAAACTTAAAAAATTTGGCGGTATTTTAGTCTATTCAGAGGAACCTGTTTTGTAATCGATAATCCACGATGGACCTTACTTAAGTTTGTATTCAGTTTATATACCGTTGTTATTAGAATATTTTATAAGAATGTTAATTTTCAAGATTTTTTAAAAGAAAGTATATCAGATCAAGGTGTAGCTTATATTTAAGTAAAAATGGGTTACAATAAAGTTATTTATACGGATATAAATTTGAAATATTTATTGAAGGTGGATTTGAAAGTAAAATTATAAAGATAAATAATTTGATTTTAGCTCTAAGATATGCACACATCGCCCGTCACTCTTATTACTAAGGTAAGATAAGTCGTAACATAGTAGATGTACTGGAAAGTGTATCTAGAATGCAATTTAAAGCTTATTTAGTAAAGTATTTCATTTACATTGAAAAGATTTTTGTGCAAATCAATATAAATTGATTAGATTTTATTTATTAATTATTTTTTTTTTAAAAATAAATTATTAAAAATATTTATAAAAAGGTTGGTTTTAGTATTTTTTAAGAAAAAATAATTTTAATTATAGTTTAATAGTATTGTGAAAGAAAATTGAAATAATTTGAAAAATTATTATTTTAAAAGAAAATTTAATTTATTGTACCTTGTGTATCAGGGTTTATTAAATAAAAATTATATAGATTAATTTTCTCGATTTTAAAAGAGTTAATATATTGAAAAAGTTAATGTGACAAAATTATTTTTAACAATATATTAGAAATGAAATGTTATTCGTTTTTAAAGGTATCTAGTTCTTTAAGAAATAAATTTAATTTAGAAATTTTATATTATTAAATTAAATAAATTAATTTAATAATTATTTAATTTTAATATTTTATGGGATAAGCTGTAAAATAAAAGTTTAAAAATTAGTGAATAAATTGATAAATATAAGCTTAGAAATAGTTATTATTAGTAAAAGTGTTATAATTTATTTTATAAAATTATTATTTATTAAATTTTAAATTTTTATTAAAGTATTCATTTTAATTAGATAAATGAAAAAATACTGGTAAAATTAGTATATTAATTTGTATAAATATATAATAAATGATAAGTTTTTTTAAAGAACTCGGCAAAAATTATATTCGCCTGTTTAACAAAAACATGTCTTTTTGAAATTTTTAAAAAGTCTAACCTGCCCACTGAAATTTTTAAATGGCCGCAGTATACTAACTGTGCAAAGGTAGCATAATCATTAGTCTTTTAATTGAAGGCTGGTATGAATGGTTGGACGAGATATAAACTGTTTCATAATAATTTATAATAAAATTTTATTTTTTAGTCAAAAAGCTAAAATAATTTTAAAAGACGAGAAGACCCTATAAATCTTTATATTTAGGTTATTATAATTTTGAAGATTTATTTTATTATAATAATTGATAATATTTTATTGGGGTGATATTAAAATTTAATAAACTTTTAATTATTAAAGACATTAATTTATGAATAACTGATCCATTAATAATGATTAAAAGAATAAGTTACTTTAGGGATAACAGCGTAATTTTTTTGGAGAGTTCTTATCGATAAAAAAGATTGCGACCTCGATGTTGGATTAAGATATAATTTTAGGTGTAGCTGCTTAAATTTTAAGTCTGTTCGACTTTTAAATTCTTACATGATCTGAGTTCAAACCGGTGTAAGCCAGGTTGGTTTCTATCTTTAAATCATTAAAATATTTTAGTACGAAAGGACCAGATATTTGATAAATTATTATTTTTGTATTGAATATAATTAATATACTATTTTGGCAGATTAGTGCAATAAATTTAGAATTTATTTATGTAATTTTTTTACAAATAGTATATGTTTTTTATAGAAAATTTATTATTTATTATTAGTAGATTATTATTAATTATTTTTGTGTTAGTAAGAGTGGCTTTTTTAACTCTTTTAGAACGTAAGGTATTGGGTTATATCCAAATTCGTAAGGGGCCTAATAAGGTAGGGTTAGCTGGTATTCCTCAACCTTTTTGTGATGCGATTAAATTATTTACTAAGGAGCAAACTTACCCATTATTATCTAATTATATTTCTTATTATTTTTCTCCTGTATTTTCTTTATTTTTATCACTATTAGTTTGAATATGTATACCTATGTTTATTAAGCTTTTTTCTTTTAATTTAGGGTTATTATTTTTTTTATGTTGTACTAGTTTAGGTGTTTATACCGTTATAGTTGCTGGTTGATCTTCTAATTCTAATTATGCTTTATTAGGAGGGCTACGAGCAGTTGCTCAAACTATTTCTTATGAAGTAAGATTAGCTTTAGTTTTATTAAGTTTTGTGTTTTTAATTGGGGGTTATAATATGTTAATGTTTTATAAATACCAAATATTTATTTGATTTTTATTTATCATATTTCCTGTAGCTTTAGTTTGGTTTAGAATTTCTTTAGCAGAAACTAATCGCACTCCTTTTGATTTTGCTGAAGGGGAATCTGAGTTAGTTTCTGGATTTAATGTAGAGTATAGAAGAGGGGGATTTGCTTTGATTTTTTTGGCTGAGTATGCTAGAATTTTATTTATAAGAATATTATTTTGTGTAATATTTTTAGGTGGGGATTTATTTTCATTTTTTTTTTATGTTAAATTAACTTTTGTATCTTTTATGTTTATTTGAGTTCGGGGTACTTTACCTCGGTTTCGGTACGATAAATTAATGTACTTAGCGTGAAAAAGTTTTTTACCATTTTCGTTAAATTTTTTATTATTTTTTATAGGGTTTAAAATTTTTTTAATTTATTTTATGTAAATAATTTATTTTAGTAAAGTTAATAGAAAATTTGATTTCTATCTTATGTTTTCAAAACATATGCTTATTTCAAGCTCATTAACTAATTTAATAAGTTATCTCATCATTTGATAATTAGTGGGTTAAATATAAAATATGAAAAATAAATTACTGTTAAAATTTGTCCGACAAGAACGTAAGGATCTTCAACTGGTCGAGCTCCAATTCATGTTAAAAGAATTACTGTTACTACTATTAATCAAAAAATAAATTGATTAATAGGGTAAAATTGGATTCCTCGGAATTTTCTTAAATGGTAGAATGGGAGGATAGCTAAAATTGCAATTGAAAGAACAAGGGCGATTACTCCTCCTAATTTATTAGGAATAGATCGTAAAATAGCGTAAGCAAATAGAAAGTATCATTCTGGTTGAATATGAATGGGGGTAACTAATGGGTTAGCCGGGATAAAATTATCAGGGTCTCCTAATAGATAAGGGTTAATTAAAACTAATAAAATTAAAATTATTGTTATAATGATAAATCCGACAATATCCTTGAAGGTGAAATATGGGTGGAATGGGATTTTGTCAATATTAGAGTTTAATCCTATGGGGTTATTGGAACCTGTTTCATGAAGGAATAAAATGTGAATTATTGTTATTGCTAAGACAATAAAAGGTAAAATAAAATGGAATGTAAAAAATCGTGTCAGAGTAGCGTTATCAACAGCAAATCCTCCTCATACTCATTGTACTAGGTCAATTCCTAAATAAGGAATGGCTGAAAGAAGATTTGTAATAACAGTAGCTCCTCAAAAAGATATTTGTCCTCAAGGGAGGACATACCCTATAAAAGCTGTTCCTATTACTAGAAATAAAATAATAACTCCTACTAATCAAGTAGGAGTAAATAAGTAGGAACCATAATATATACCTCGACCTACATGTAAATAAATACAAATAAAGAAAAAAGATGCACCATTAGCATGCATAGTTCGTAGTAATCACCCGTAATTTACATCTCGGCAAATGTGATTAACTCTGTTGAATGCAAGGTTAATATCAGCTGTATAGTGTATAGCTAAAAATAAACCTGTTAGGATTTGGATTATTAAGCAGAGAAATAAGAGGGATCCAAAATTTCATCAGCTTGAGATATTTCTTGGAGCGGGTAGATCGACTAAAGCATTATTAATAATTCTGAAGATAGGATGTTTAATTCGAATAGGTTTGTTCATTAGTTTAATATAGGTCGTAAAGGGCCTTTGAATAATTTAGTAATTTTTACTACAGCAATAAGTGTAATCAATAAGTAATTTATTAATAAAATTGTCAATAAATTTGTTGGGTGATTATATAATTTATTTAAAGATAGTGAGGTTTCTATTAAGTAAGAATTTATATTAAATGTAGATTTGATTTCTAAATTAGAATACTGTAGTAGTATAGTTTTATCTAAGAAGTATAGGATAATTATAGAAGTAAAAAAAATTATTAATGAAATAATTATCAGCTTGATTGATAAGGTAAATATTTCATTAGAAGCTAAGGATGTTACATAAATAAATAAGACTAATATTCCTCCTAAAAATACTAAAAATAAAATATAAGAAAATCAAAATGTTTTAGTCATTAAACCTGATATTATGCAGATTAATGTTGTTTGGATAAGTAGGGTTAATCCTATGGCAAGAGGATGTTTTATATTTATGAAAATAAAACTAAAAATAAATATTAAAGATAATAGAATTCATTGTATAATATCAAGAGATAGTTTAATTAAAATATTAATTTTGGGGATTAATGATAAAGAATTTTCTTTTCTCTTGAAGTTTTAAAAGAAAATTTCTTATTTTTGATTTACAAGACCAATGTTTTTATTAAACTATTAAAACAAATGTTAATAATTTTAAATTGAATTTTACCAAGTATTTTATTTATAATAGGTGTATTTACTTTTATTTCTAACCGTAAGCATTTATTATCTATATTATTAAGATTAGAATATATTGTGTTAAGATTATTTTTTTTATTATTTATTTATTTAAATTTATTAAATTTTGAAAATTTTTTTAGAATAATGTTTTTAACTTTTAGAGTTTGTGAGGGGGCTTTGGGCCTTTCTATTTTAGTTTCAATAATTCGTACTCATGGTAATGATTATTTTCAAAGATTTAATATTTTACAATGTTAAAGTTTATTATTTTTATTTTATTTTTATTTCCTTTATGTTTCATTCGCAATACTTATTGAATGGTTCAAGGTTTATTATTTTTATTGAGTTTTATTTTTATTATAATAAATATGTATAGCAATTATTTTATGTCTATTTCTTATTTATTTGGATGTGATATAATTTCTTATGGATTAATTTTATTGAGTTTGTGAATTATTTCTTTAATATTAATGGCAAGTGAGTCAATCTATAAATATAATAATTATGAAAATTTATTTTTATTAAATATTATTTTACTATTAATTATGTTGGTTTTGACTTTTAGTAGAATGAGTTTATTTATATTTTATTTATTTTTTGAAAGTAGTTTAATTCCCACTTTATTTTTAATTTTAGGGTGGGGGTATCAGCCAGAACGTTTACAAGCTGGGGTTTATTTATTATTTTATACTTTATTGGTGTCTTTACCTATATTAGTGGGTATTTTATATATTTATAAGGTTGCTGGTACAATGAACTTTTACTTATTGAGCAATTATATTTTTGAATTAGATGTTTTATATTTTTCGTTAGTTATAGCTTTTTTAGTTAAAATACCTATATTTTTAGTTCATTTATGATTGCCTAAGGCTCATGTTGAGGCCCCAGTTTCGGGGTCAATAATTTTAGCAGGGATTATATTAAAATTAGGAGGGTATGGCTTACTTCGAGTTTTCCCCTTTTTACAATTGTTAGGTTTAAAATTTAATTTTATTTGAGTAAGAATTAGATTAGTAGGAGGTGTATTAGTTAGTTTGATTTGTTTACGGCAAACGGATTTGAAGGCATTAATTGCGTATTCATCTGTTGCTCATATAGGGATTGTTTTAGCAGGTCTTATAACTATAACATATTCTGGATTGTGTGGTTCTTATACGTTAATAATTGCCCATGGATTATGTTCTTCAGGTTTATTTTGTTTAGCCAATATTACTTATGAGCGGTTAGGGAGTCGAAGTTTATTAATTAATAAGGGGTTACTTAATTTTATACCTTCTATATCATTATGATGATTTTTATTAAGATCAGCTAATATAGCAGCTCCGCCTACTTTAAATTTGTTAGGGGAAATTTTTTTAATTAATAGAATTGTTAGATGATCTTGAGTTTCTATATTAATATTATCTTTATTATCTTTTTTTAGTGCTGCCTATACATTATACTTATATGCATATAGACAACACGGAAAAATTTTTTCTGGGGGGTATTCATTTAGAGGGGGCTCTGTTCGAGAGTTTTTACTTTTATTTTTGCATTGATTTCCCTTGAATTTACTAATTCTTAAGGGGGACATATGTATATTATGACTTTATTTAAATAGTTTAATAAAAATATTGATTTGTGGTGTCAATGATAAGAGTTGTCTTTTTAAATCGTGAAGAATTTATCAATTTGTTCTATTAGATTTATTAGTCTAATTTTTTCAAGATTTTTATCTTATTTAGTAGGTATTATTTTTATCATAAATGATTATAGAATTTTTATTGAATGGGAAGTTGTTTCAATAAATTCTTTAAGAATTGTTATAACTTTATTATTTGATTGAATAAGTTTAATTTTTATATCTTTTGTTTTGTTAATTTCTTCTTTAGTGATTTTTTACAGTAAGGAATATATAGAAAGTGATTATAAAATTAATCGATTTATTATATTAGTATTAATATTTGTGGCTTCTATAATACTATTAATTATTAGTCCTAATTTAATTAGAATTTTATTGGGATGAGATGGGTTAGGGTTGGTTTCTTATTGTTTAGTAATTTATTTTCAAAATATTAAATCTTATAATGCGGGGATATTAACTGCCTTGTCTAATCGAATTGGAGATGTGGCTTTATTATTAGCTATTGCTTGAATATTAAATTATGGAAGATGAAATTATGTATTTTATTTAGAAATTATGAAAAGAGATTTGGAAATAATGGTTGTGGGGTCATTGGTTGTTTTAGCAGCTATAACTAAGAGAGCTCAAATTCCTTTTTCTTCTTGGTTACCGGCTGCTATAGCAGCCCCTACGCCTGTTTCTGCTTTAGTTCATTCTTCTACTTTAGTAACGGCTGGGGTTTATTTGTTAATTCGGTTTAATATTTTATTAAGAAGATTTTGAATTAGTGATTTTTTGTTACTAGTTTCTGGGTTGACAATATTTATAGCTGGGTTAGGAGCTAATTATGAATTTGATTTAAAAAAAATTATTGCTTTATCTACTTTGAGACAGTTGGGGTTAATAATAAGAATTTTGTCTATGGGCTATTATAAGTTAGCTTTTTTCCATTTGTTAACGCATGCTTTATTTAAGGCTTTATTATTTATGTGTGCTGGGGCTATTATTCATAATATAAATAATTCTCAGGATATTCGCTTAATGGGTAGTTTAAGTTTAATAATACCTTTAACTTCTTCTTGTTTTAATGTCGCTAATTTAGCTTTATGTGGTATACCGTTTTTAGCTGGGTTTTATTCAAAGGACATAATTCTTGAAGTTGTTTCTTTATCTAATATTAATATATTTTCTTTCTTTTTATATTTTTTTTCTACTGGGTTGACAGTTTGTTATTCTTTTCGGTTAGTTTATTATAGCATAACTGGAGGGTCTAATTTTTCTTCTTTGAATATATTAAATGATGAGGGTTGAATTATATTAAAAAGTATATTGGGTTTATTAGTTATGAGAATTTTTGGGGGAAGTATATTGAGTTGATTAATCTTTCCAACCCCAGTAGTAGTAGTTTTACCTTATTATTTAAAATTATTAACTTTATTTGTCTGTTTAATTGGTGGATTAACAGGCTATATAATTTCTAATGTTTCTTTATTTTTTTACAACACAGCTTTAAATAATTATTCTTTTTCTTACTTTTTAGGTTCTATATGATTTATGCCAGTAATTTCTACTTACGGGATTATTAATTATCCATTAATGATGGGTAATTTAGTGGTTAAGTCATTTGATCAAGGTTGATCAGAGTATTTTGGGGGCCAGCGGCTTTATTATAGTTTAGTTAAAAATTCTCAACTGAATCAGATATTACAAAATAATAGTTTAAAAATTTATTTATTGAGTTTTATTCTTTGAATTTTAATTTTATTTGTTTTTATAATTTGGTTTTATTCAAATAGCTTATAATTAGAGTATAATATTGAAGATATTAGGGAGATTAATTAATCTTTGAATATAATGAATTTTTTTTAGTAATTTATAAAAAAAAATTATTTTAATTTTACAATGAAAATGTAATGTTTTTATTAAACTATATAAATAGAAGTATAAATGGAATTTAACCATTAAAAGAGAAAAGTTAGCAGCTTTTACTTGAACATCATACTTCTTTAATTGGAGATAGGTCTCAGTTTTATCATTAACAGTGATAGGCCTCTTTTTGGCTTCAATTAAAGAATAAGGGTAGTGTTACCTAAGATTAGGTCGAAACTAATTGCAATAAATCGCTTCATATTCAAGGTAGATTGATAGGTATATCAATACTTTTTGAATGCAAATCAAATGTTATAATTAACTACAACCCTTAATTAGTTGTGTAATTTAATTAATTAATTTGATCAATTTAATATTCCTTGGTTTCATTCATGATATAATCCTAATAGAAGAATTAAAATAAAAGTAATTGATGTTAAAGTTCATACTAAAATATTAGAAAATTTTATAATTAAAATAATTGGTAGAATAAGAGCAATTTCTACATCAAAAATTAAAAAAATAATAGTAATTAAAAAAAATCGAAGAGAAAATGGAAGTCGTGAAGATGATTTGGGGTCAAATCCACATTCAAACGGGGAGGATTTTTCTCGGTCTACAATAGTTTTTTTTGATAGGATAGATGCAATAAATATTACTAGTGTAGAAATTAAAAAAATAATTATTCTAATTGTTAAAATTGAAAAAATTATCTATACTATTAATAATAGACCATATGATTGGAAGTCAAATATACTTTTTATACTATATAGATAGATAATTAATTTCTTCATCAGTAAATTGTTACATAGAGGAATAATCAAACAATATCAACAAAATGTCAATATCAAGCTGCAGCTTCGAAACCGAAATGGTGGTTTTTTGAGAAATGGTTATTTAAATGGCGAATTAAGCAAACTAATAAAAATGTAGTTCCGATTAATACGTGGATTCCGTGGAACCCCGTAGCCATGAAAAAAGTTGAGCCATAAACAGAGTCTGCAATTGTAAAGGGTGCTTCTACATATTCATATGCTTGTAAGGTAGTAAAGTAAATTCCTAGAATTACTGTAAAAAATAAGCCTTGAGCAGCTTGAGAGTGGTTTCTTTCTATAAGTCTGTGGTGGGCTCAGGTTACTGTGATTCCTGATGTTAATAAAATTACAGTATTAAGAAGAGGAATTTGGAAAGGGTTAAATGGTGTAATTCCTATAGGGGGTCATAAAGCCCCTAATTCAATTGAGGGGGAGAGGCTTCTATGAAAAAAGGCTCAAAAAAATGAGACAAAGAATAAAACTTCAGATAAAATAAATAAAATTATTCCTCATCGAAGACCTGTTGTTACTGCTTCAGTGTGTAATCCTTGGTATGTTCCTTCACGGGACACATCACGTCATCATTGATAAACAGTTAGGATAGTAATAATATTACCTAATAATAGTAATGAAATATCATATTGGTGGAATCATTTTACCATACCGGCAACTGTTGTTATTGCACCAATTGATCCAGTTAATGGTCATGGGCTATAATCTACTAAATGGAAGGGGTGATTTGAATGAGTTGACATTAGGTTACTTCACTAGAATAGAGAGTTCTAAGAACTGCAAATACGTAGGATTGAATTATAGCCACTGCGGATTCTAGTAATAAAAGAGCAATTTGAGTAATAATTACTACACTCAATAAAATAGTTGAGAGTGAAGGTCCAGTATTTCCTAGAAGAGTGAGTAATAGATGTCCTGCAATTATGTTAGCAGTTAAACGAACAGCTAGGGTACCTGGTCGAATAATATTTCTAATTGTTTCAATACATACTATAAAAGGCATTAAAATAGCTGGGGTTCCTTGGGGTACTAAATGGGCGAATATATGTTGGGTGTTATTAATTCAACCGAATAATATAAAACATAGTCATAGGGGTAAAGCTAATGCTAAAGTTAATGTTAAATGGCTTGTTCTAGTAAAGATATAGGGGAATAACCCTATAAAATTATTAAATAGGATTATTGAAAATAATGAAATAAAAATAAATGAAGAGCCATTGGTCCCTAAAGGTCCTAATAAGGTTTTAAATTCTTTGTGAAGAGTTGTTATAATTGAATTTCAGAAAATATGATAACGCGAAGGTATTAATCAGTATGCGGAAGGAATTATTAAAATTCCAAGGAAAGTACTTATTCAATTTAATGAAAGATTGAAGATACTAGATGAAGGGTCAAATACTGAGAATAAATTTGTTATCATTTTCAATTTAGGGAATTTATTGAGTGAGTTTTACTTACTAATGAAGATTTAGGTATTTGAGGAATAAATGAGTAATAATTTATTACATTAAAAATTATAAAGGCGATAGAGAAAATAATAAATAAACTTAATCAGCTAATTGGGGCTATTTGAGGAATTAAAAAATATCAATGAGTTGATAATTTTAGTTTGACAAACTAATGTTATAATTTTAACTAATTTTTTCATTAGAAGTAAGTGCTAATTTACTATAAAATGGTTTAAGAGACCAGTACTTGCTTTCAGTCATCTAATGAAGAATTTATGTTATTAGAGATTCATTTAATGAAATAATTTATTGGGATACTTTCAATTACAATGGGCATAAAACTATGATTTGCTCCGCAAATTTCTGAACATTGACCATAGAATAGGCCTGGCCGATTAATGAGGAAATTAGTTTGGTTTAAGCGGCCAGGAGTAGCATCTACTTTTACCCCCAAGGAAGGAATTGTTCAGGAGTGGATTACATCTGCAGCAGTTACTAAAATACGAATTTGGGAGTTTATAGGGATGATAATTCGATTATCAACGTCAAGAAGTCGGAAGCTATCCATTGAAAGTTCATTTGAGGGGATTATGTACGAGTCAAATTCAATATTTGAAAAATCTGAGTATTCGTAACTTCAGTATCATTGGTGACCGATTGCCTTTAATGTAATTAGAGGTTCATTGATTTCATCTAATAAATATAAAAGTCGTAATGAAGGGAATGCAATAAATAGTAAAACAATTGCTGGGAGGATTGTTCAAATAATTTCGATTGTTTGTCCTTGTAAAAGGTAACGGTTTACATATTTATTAAAAAATAATATAATTATAAGATAACCAACTAAAACAGTAATTATTACTAAAATTAATAGTGTATGATCATGGAAAAAAATTAGTTGTTCTATTAAGGGTGAAGAACTATCCTGTAAACTTAAATTTGCTCATGTTGACATTTATTAATTCTAATAAAAGTTAAATACTTTATATATGGAGCTTAAATCCATTGCACTAATCTGCCATATTAGAAATTAGTTAATAAAGGTAATTCATAATAACTATGTTCAGCAGGGGGAGTATTTTGGAGTCATTCAATAGAAGAATTTAATTGAATTGGGAATAGAACTTGACGTTGTGAGACTAGACTTTCTCAAATAATAAAAAAGAAAAATAAAATACCTAGTAAAGAGATTGTTGATCCAATTGTAGAGATTACGTTTCATGTTGTGTAGGCGTCAGGGTAATCTGAGTAACGTCGAGGTATCCCAGAAAGCCCTAAAAAATGCTGAGGGAAGAATGTTAAATTTACTCCAATAAACATAATTGTAAATTGACTTTTTAATATTTTTTCATTTAATGTTAATCCAGTAAATAAAGGGTATCAATGGACAAACCCTGTTATAATGGCGAATACAGCTCCTATTGATAGTACATAATGGAAATGAGCTACTACATAGTAAGTATCATGAAGGATGATATCAATTGAGGAGTTGGCGAGAATTACTCCTGTTAATCCTCCCACTGTGAATAAAAATACAAATCCTAATGCTCATAAAGTAGCTGGGGAGTAATTTATTTGAGTCCCATAAAGAGTGGCTAATCAACTAAAAATTTTAATTCCTGTAGGAACAGCAATAATTATAGTTGCAGAAGTAAAATAAGCTCGTGTATCAACATCTATTCCTACTGTAAATATATGGTGGGCTCATACTACAAATCCTAACAAGCCAATAGCTAATATAGCATAAATTATACCTAGTGTTCCGAAAGTTTCCTTTTTCCCTGATTCTTGGCTAATAATATGAGAAATTATACCAAATCCAGGTAAAATTAAAATATAAACTTCTGGGTGGCCAAAAAATCAAAAAAGATGTTGATAAAGAATTGGGTCACCTCCTCCTGCGGGGTCAAAAAAAGAAGTATTAAGGTTTCGATCTGTTAATAGCATGGTAATTGCTCCTGCTAATACAGGGAGGGATAGAAGTAATAACAGGGCAGTAATTACTACTGACCACACAAATAAAGGTATTCGATCGAAAGAAATTCCTGCAGATCGTATATTAATAACAGTTGTAATAAAATTTACAGCCCCTAAAATAGAAGAGATTCCGGCTAAATGGAGGGAAAAAATAGCTAAATCTACAGAAGCTCCTCCATGGGCAATATTAGAAGAAAGAGGGGGGTAAACAGTTCATCCTGTTCCAGCTCCATTTTCCACTATGCTACTTGTTAGTAAAAGGGTTAATGCGGGAGGAAGCAGCCAGAATCTTATATTGTTTATACGAGGGAAGGCCATATCTGGGGCTCCTAGTATTAGAGGGACTAATCAATTACCGAATCCCCCAATTATAATAGGCATAACCATAAAAAAAATTATAATAAAAGCATGGGCTGTTACAATTACGTTATAAATTTGATCATCACCAATTAAGGCACCGGGGTGTCCTAGTTCAGCTCGAATTAGAATACTTAAGGAAGTTCCTACTATTCCAGATCAAGCTCCAAATAGGAAGTATAAAGTACCAATATCTTTATGATTAGTAGAGAATAACCATTGTCGCGATTAAATGGCTGAAGTTTAGGCGATAGATTGTAAATCTATTTATGAGAGTTATTCTCTTTAATCATATAATATAAGTAGGCCTTATAGTCAATAATGACATTAGACTGCAATTCTAAAGGAGTGAAAAATTACTAAGGCTTAAAAGATTCTTCTTATATTTATAGCTTTGAAGGCTATTAGTTTGTTTAACTTAAAGCCTTAAAAATAGAAATATATTGAAGAAATCATGAATAAGCCAAATGATGATAAAAAGGAGCAAATTATGAAGATTGTTATATAATTTGTTTTATAAAAAGAGTAAGTTAATCAATTATTTTCTGTATAATTAAGTATAAAAGCTCTGTAAGATAAGCGGATATAAAAATATAGCGTAATTAAGGTTGTTAAAACTATAAATGTCAATAAAAATAGTTGCCCGTTAAAGGTTAATATTTGGATAACAATTCACTTAGGGAAAAATCCCAAAAAGGGCGGTAATCCCCCTAAAGACAGTAAATTGAAGAATAGGAAAAATTTTATAGTTTTGGAGTGAAAAAATATAGAAAATAATTGGTTGATATGAGTGATTTTAAATATATTAAATATGAAAATTATAGAAAAAGTTAAGAATACATAAAGTATAAAATAAGTTAATCATAATAAATTTCTGCTATATATTGCACCTAACATTCATCCTAAATGATTAATAGAAGAATAAGCTATTAATTTACGTAATGAAGTTTGATTTAATCCACCTAGAGCACCAATTAGACTTGATAAGATAATTCTTATAATAATTAATGGTTTAAAAATAATATAAGATATTAATATTAAAGGGGCAATTTTTTGCCATGTTATTAAAATAAGGGCGTTGATTCATGAAAGACCTTCTATAACATTCGGGAACCAGAAATGGAAAGGAGCTGATCCTCTTTTTAATAGTAACGAAGAAAAAATTATTATTTCTATAAAATAACTTGAGTCATTCTTATTAGAATGAAGCAGGTATAAGATTGTCGCGAAAAGAAATACAGAAGAGGCTAAAGCTTGAGTTAGGAAATACTTTAATGAGGCTTCTGTTGATATTAATTTATTATCTCTTATTAGGGGGATAAAAGCTAACAAATTAATTTCTAAACCCATTCAAGCTCCTAGTCAAGAATTAGCTGAAATAGAAATTAATGTTCCTATTATTAGTATTCCAAAAAATATGACTTTTGACGGATTATTAAAAATTAAAAAGAAAAGGATTAGGACCTTTATAAATGGGGTATGAGCCCAGTAGCTTAATTAGCTTATCTTTTTATATTTTAGTGTATGATGCACAAAAGTTTTTGATACTTTTAGAGATAGTTTAATTCTATTAAATATAATGAATGTAATATTGTGTTACATGATTTACCCTATCAAGGTAATCCTTTTTCAGGCAATTCATT